GAAAGGTGATTTCACTATATTTCTGACCAGGAACAGGACCTATCACAAGAATATTTTTTTTAGTGGGGCGATAGCTCTGAAAAGACAGATTTCCTATCTTTTCTTTAATCTCGGGCAAAATACGATCGGGAGGGGCTAATTCAAACCCCTCGGGTAAAATAAGAACAGCCCCTACATTCAAAGCTCCTTTTTTACCATTAGCAAGAACTTGTTTCAGTTGCAGATCATAAGGAATTCGAACAACTGCTTCAAATACAGTATCAGGAAGTACCGCTTGTGGAACCTCGATATCCACGGGTTTATTAGCTAAATGGCAATTGGCACATACAATACGGCCAGTCGCTTCTCGTGGATTTTCATAACCCTGCTGTGCAAAAATGGGATATGCATTTGAAAGGGGTGCCTGGGTTATTATATATATCATGAGCGATACGGAAATGGATCGAGTAATCTCTTTCTTTATCCAAAAAAAGGTATTTTTAGTTTGCATGGTCCAATCATTGATCCCGAAAATTTATACAATAAAATTAGGCAGGTCGCTAGTATAGTTCCCTATCTATAATTTTGCTATTTACTTAAATATAAATAATTTTACTGGAATATTGGAGGAATCCCTTGGATGGGTAGAAAGAATAAGTACAGTTTTGAATGTTTTGCTTATCTACAAAGTAACAAATATTATAATTGGATCGTTCGATCATTTTTCAGTCATTCATTGAATGATAAATCACTACAAGTGAAGGAGATACACGATTTAAATAACGAAAGATCCAATATTTAAAAATTGTATCTAAAATGACTGGAAAAGTAGAAACAAGACCGGATATAATTTGATCATTATGAGCAAATCCAAAATCTTTGTAGACAGAGCCAATCATTAGTTCCCAACCGTGGGGCGAATGGAATCCTATACATAAATCAGTTAATAAAAGAATAGAAAAGGCTTTTATTGTGTCGCTTAAGTTATATAGGAATTCTTGAACCCAAGAGTTAAGAATAACAAGTTCTTCATTACCTAGAATAGAATAACCGCTTAGAATAACGAAACAGATTATATTTGTCGAGAAGTGTAAAATTGTATGCGTGCGATCCTCATTGTGCATCTTGATCAATTGGATCGTTTCTTTGTAGATTTCGATGCGAGGCTTTTGTAAATGTGCTTCCGGGTATTCCTTTAACATTTCGTCCAAACGTAGGAGTTCCTCTAAGTCTATGAATTTTTTTAGAATACTCTTTTCTTGAATATCATTCAAAAAAATTTCGGATTGCCTAGTATTCCACCAATTAGTAACCCAAGATTCCAGACTTTTATTAAATGAGAGAGAGATCCACCAAGGCAAAAATACTATAGATGCAAGATATAGAAGGGAAATGAATACTTTCTTTTTTGCCATTTTTTCGTCTGTGAATTTTAAAATTTTTACTGAACGCACCTCCTTCGTCGACTCTATACGATACTAATATTTCTATCAAGCATAAGTTCTATTACAAGTTATCGAGCCCATGAATCTATTTCCGATTTTTTTTGTGATTCAGTACAGTGGTTAGTCCTTGAATTTAGAAAGAATACAGAAATAGAATAAGAAAAAGCCCACTTCAAATTAATAGTAGTTGGATTGCGAGACGAAAGAACTCCCGTTCTATCAAAATATCAAATATTTCTAAAAAAAAAATTGTGGACACAAAAAATTTTGTTTTAGAATTATTTCGTATACGTTTGCTTTGGCTCGAATAAGCGTTCTGAAGAAACTTCAGTTAAGTTATGCTATATAAAAAAACGAGGATTCTTGAGTTTTTTCTCTCTTGCAAAGTATTCATTCTTCAGTTCCTTTTTTCAAAATACTTCAATTGGTACACGCAAGAAATAGGCCAATTCAGCAGCTTTTTGCTCAATTTCTCGTGGAGTCAAATTCTCATCAGTACGAGTCAAGGGAATGGCCCCCTGGCCTTTGATTTCCATATAAAGGACACGACGAGCATAAATACCTTCTTTAATTTCTATTCTGATGGACTGAATGTCTTTCATAAGGAATCGGAGGAATATGCGACGATTTTTTCCAGGAAATCCCCAACGAAAAATACACACTATGCCCTCTTTTATATCGAATCGATCATAACCACTACCTACATTCCACGAAATTGTGCACCACAAATAGGAGCTAATAAAAAGACCTGCGATCCCATAGAAAGACATCACGATCCCTTGTGGAAAAAAAATTATTTGCTGAGAAGGAAATAAAGATATAAAATTCCTACCAAAATAACTGGACGTTCCAACCAATAAAAACCCTAATGAACCTAAAAAAAGAATAAAGGCCCAGCAGAAATTACTTGTTTTTCGAGACCCCGCTATAAGTTCTATCCATATACGTTCTGATCGCCAACTCATACTATAACTAGACCTAGTTGCATTTTATTGGAATTGGGAGAATAACAAAAATAAATTTTATTTTACTTTTTTTTGTTTCCGAAGTAACTCTCATCAACCAGCACTATTATGATGTGAACGTTTAGGGGTAATTCATCGAATTTCTTAGATCCAAACTAAAATAATAACATCCCTTTCATATGATATATGATTTCCGAATACATAATACATATAGATATATTGACTTTACATTTCAGAAATTCTCCCCGATCCCGATCTATTTGAAAATAGTTATAATTCATTTACCCATAATATCATGTTTATACATACATAAGAGCTTATGCCCGAAGGAAGCCACATGTTATACCATATTCTACTAAATAGATATCCGTGTTATGATCCAAGTAAGTCTTGAAAAAAAAAGATTTGTCCTTATTGTATCTAAAAAATCTTGTTTTTTTGAACATAAAGAGATAAAGAAGCCATTGCAATTGCCGGAAATACTAAGCCCACTAAAGGAACAAAAATTGAGGGGAAGCTGTTGAGAGTTATCATAGAATGGGTACCTCGATTTAATATTTGTACCTGTTATTTATTGTTATATTTATTGTTTTATATTAATATTTTAACCTTATCCTTATATTGTTATAAAGATATATTATAATTCATATATAATTGTTATATTATACTAAGTATACCTAAGTGAGTATATATACTTAATAGGGAGTATATAAGTATATTAATTAATAAATATATATTAATTAATAAAATCCAATAAATATGTAAATAAATGGACCTATAAATCTAAATCTTTCTACATGTTTCTACATGAAATATATGTATGATAATCCACCCTTTATATTATTCGTATTATTAGTTATTATCTTGTTCTTGTCTTATAAATTTAAAAATTTTATAAAATTTACTAAAAAAAGGATTTATTAGAAATTCTCAAAGAATTCATTATAATAATACGATCCAACAAAAAGGATTTTTAGTGGGGGGTGATTTTCGGGAGATATAGAAAGATGCAAGACCTTGTTAACCAATTTCACGGAAGAAAGAATTAACTCTTTTATTTTGTTTAATCGGGATTTCCTGGTTAGTAACCAGGAATATCGATAAAAAGATGATCTGGATGGTTCTTTCTACAATTAAATCTTATGTTACCAAAGAAAAAATCCATTCTTCGTATTTTTACTTTGATTCCTATAAATTAAATAACTACTTGATCACCACACATAAAAAATTTTATTAAGTTTTAATAAATTAATACTCTTATTAAATACTCTTATTAAATTAAGACTCTAAGGCTCTACTTGATCTAATTTTGATTCAAAGGAAAGAAAGCATGTAGCCGAAATAACTCACTCAGAACGCCCTTTAAAGGATTACGTGGTACGATTGGATCGAATAAGCCCTTATGGAATAAATATTCAGCCACTTGTGAATCCTCGGGTACTGTCTTATTCAATGTTTGTTCAATTACTCTTTTACCCGCAAATGCAATGTAAGCATTGGGTTCGGCGATAATGATATCTCCCAACATACCAAAACTGGCCGTCACCCCACCTGTGGTAGGGGATGTAAGGATTGATACATAAAATAACTTTTTATTTGATTGATAATCATATAAAGCAGAAGATATTTTAGCCATTTGCATCAAGCTCAAACTTCCTTCTTGCATGCGTGCTCCTCCGGAAGCACACACTATAATAAGAGGTAAAAATTGATTGGTAGCATACTCGGCCAAACGTGTGATTTTTTCGCCCACTACAGATCCCATACTACCCCCCATAAACTGAAAATCCATAACTCCAATTGCTACGGGAATACCATTTAGTTGGCCTGTGCCTGTTTGAACGGCCTCAGTTAATCCTGTATTTTTTTGATAAGAATCAATACGATCTTTATAAGGTTCCTCCTCCGAATGAAATTCAATGGGATCCAGAGAGACCATGTCTTCGTTCATAGGATCCCAAGTACCGGGATCAATCGAAAGTTCGATTCTATCGAAACTACTCATTTTCAAATGACATCCACACTGTTCACAAATATTCATTTTTGATTTTAAAAATTTTTTATAATTTAATCCATAACAATTTTCGCATTGAATCCACAAATGCCTGTATTTTTGAGTTACATTTAAATTATTAGAACTTATAGTAAAATCACTACCATCTGTGCTAGTTTTTATACTGGAACTCTCGCTTTTACTACTATTTACGCTTTCGCTACAAATGTAACTATAAATGTAGCTGTCACTGTCACTATTGCTTAAAATATAACTATCAATACAAATTTGAGAACGAAGATAACTGTCAATGCAACTATTAATGTGATTATTCCAAATATAATGAGAATTAGTATCATACACGTAACGATCGTGGCGAGTATCGTTACTTTTAGGTGCATTATTTATATAACTAGAAGTCTGATAATTATAAAAAGAACTTTTTAGTTCACTTAGAAAAGAACGATCGTTGTCAATCTCAAAATTTTTATTTTCAATATCAAAATATATGGAATAGCTGTCCCTATTACTATCCCTAACGAAAAAAGTGTCAGCAGATATGAAATTACGAATGTATCTGTCGCTGACTAAATGATCAACATTACTGTAATTAGACTT